TTACTCTTACAGGTTTTTTAATTCCAACAATTATTGATACTTTGCAATTAAAAGATTATCATTATGAAGATGTTTGGCCTGAAGATGTTATTTACAAAGGCTATGGAGGAGTTGACTGTGTAGAAGCTGGAGGACCACCTGCCGGAGCTGGTTGCGGAGGCTACGTTGTAGGTGAAACGGTAAAACTATTAAAAGAATTAAATGCTTTTTATGAATATGATATTATTTTATTTGATGTTTTAGGCGATGTAGTTTGTGGTGGATTCGCGGCTCCATTAAATTATGCTGATTATTGTATAATCATAACCGATAATGGATTTGATGCATTATTTGCAGCTAACCGTATTGCTGCGTCAGTTAGAGAAAAAGCTCGTACACACCCGCTTCGATTAGCTGGATTAGTAGGAAATAGAACATCAAAAAGAGATTTAATTGATAAATATGTAGAAGCTTGTCCAATGCCTGTATTAGAAGTATTACCTCTTATTGAAGATATTCGAGTATCTAGGGTAAAAGGTAAAACTTTATTTGAAATGGTAGAATCACAGCCATCATTAAATTATGTTTGTGATTTTTATTTGAACATAGCTGATCAAATCTTATCACAACCAGAAGGAATTGTACCAAAAGAAGTTCCTGATAGAGAATTATTTAGTTTACTATCTGATTTTTATTTAAACCCTGTTGATAAAAATAAAGATAAAAAAGAAGATAAAGAAAATTCACTCGATTTTACTATGATTTAAAATTTCATATATTTAGTTTATTAGTTAAGGAATTATATCTATGTCAAATAAAATATCTGAAACTCTCACTTTTGAATGCGAAACAGGTAATTATCATACTTTTTGTCCTATTAGTTGCGTAGCATGGTTATATCAAAAAATAGAAGATAGCTTTTTTTTAGTAGTAGGCACAAAAACATGCGGTTATTTTTTACAAAATGCACTAGGAGTTATGATTTTTGCCGAACCTCGCTATGCTATGGCAGAATTAGAAGAAGGAGACATTTCAGCTCAGTTAAACGATTATAAAGAATTAAAAAGACTTTGCCTTCAAATAAAAAAAGATAGAAATCCAAGTGTTATTATCTGGATTGGTACCTGTACTACAGAAATTATAAAAATGGATTTAGAAGGTATGGCACCTAAATTAGAAAATGAACTAGGTATACCAATTGTTGTGGCAAGAGCAAACGGATTGGATTATGCATTTACTCAAGGAGAGGATACTGTTTTAGCAGCTATGGCACATCGCTGTCCAGAACAAAATATATTACTTGATAACAAAAAAGTAATACAGCAAGATTCAGCTATTCAAGATTTTTTTTCTTTTCTTTCTCTTGAAAAAAAAGAAGAAACAACAAATAAATCTTTGATAAATTTGAAAAAGCATGCTCCCTTAGTTCTTTTTGGTTCTTTGCCTTCTACTGTAGCTTCCCAACTTAGTTCAGAATTAAAGCGTCAATCTGTTCAAGTATCTGGTTGGTTACCAGCTCAAAGATATACAGATCTTCCATCATTAGGAGATCAAGTTTATGTATGTGGTGTTAATCCCTTTTTAAGTCGTACAGCTACTACTTTAATGAGACGACGTAAATGTAAATTAATAGGAGCACCTTTCCCTATTGGTCCTGATGGAACACGTGCTTGGATTGAAAAAATTTGTTCTGTTTTTAATATTAAAACAAAAGATTTAGAACAAAGAGAGCAGCAAATTTGGGAAAATTTAAAAGACTACTTAGATTTAGTACGAGGAAAATCTGTTTTTTTTATGGGAGATAACCTTTTAGAAATATCTTTAGCTAGATTTTTAATTCGTTGCGGAATGATTGTTTATGAAATTGGTATTCCTTATTTAGATAAACGATATCAAGCAGCTGAATTACTCTTTTTACAAAATACTTGTAAAAGTATGGGTATCCCTATGCCGCGTATTGTTGAAAAACCAGATAATTATAATCAAATACAACGTATGCGTGAATTACAGCCTGATTTAGCAATAACTGGTATGGCTCATGCAAATCCTTTAGAAGCAAGGGGGATTAATACCAAATGGTCTGTTGAATTTACTTTTGCTCAAATTCATGGTTTTACAAATGCAAGAGATGTTCTTGAACTTGTTACTCGTCCTTTACGCCGTAACAATAATTTAGAAAATTTAGGTTGGAATGATTTAACAAAAAAAGAAAAACAAATAAAACTTAATTAAATATTTATTTAAAATAAATAAAAAAAAAAATAAAAGATTGTGAAATTTAGTAAACTTTTTTACCAAATTTCATAATCTTTTATTTTTTAGTATATATATATCAACAGTAATTTTATTTTTTTATTTTATCCTACTTCTATGCTTTTAAGGAAGAAAGTATTTTATTATGATAACAAACACTCCCTTACAGTTTTCTGTACTATGGGCTTCAATATTATCATGGATAAATATTTCAAGTCCGTTGATTTTATTTGGACTATATTATGGATTTCTTACAACACTGCCTATTGGCCCTTCTCAAATTTTAACTATACGAGCTTTTCTTTTAGAAGGAAATCTTAGTGGTACTGTGGCTGTAAGTGGTTTAATTTTAGGACAATTAATAATATTTTTATCAATATATTATTCGCCTCTTTATACAATTTTACTAAAGCCTCACACAGTAACTTTATTAGTTCTACCATATCTTTTATTTTATTGGTATCGAATTAAAGACCTTTTAGATTATCAATCTTTGCGCCCTATTAATTCAATTAAAGATTCTCGAACTTATAAAATATTTTTTGATAGTTTTATTTTTCAATTATTAAATCCTGTTCTTTTACCAAGCCCTATATTAGCTAGATTAATTAATCTTTTTTTTTTTCGTTATAGTAATAACTTTTTATTTGTTTTAAGTTGCTTTTTTGGTTGGCTAAGTGGTCATCTTTTTTTCTTTAAGTGTGTTAAATTTCTTTTAATTCGTATAGAAAAAGATTCACCTATACTTTATCTTTTAGTTAAACGAATAATTTATCGAACATTTAGTATTTTTGTTTTAGCGTGTATTTTATTATATTTAGGCAGAGCTCCAGTACCCCTATTTACTAAAAAATTAAATGATGAACTTCAATTTAATAAATCTGGTTTTTCATTGTTAAATAAACCTTGGCCTACTTTCTTTTTTGACTATTATAGATGGAATCGACCATTACGCTATATTGAGAATAGTCGATTTAGTAATAAAAGTCCTGTAAAAAAAAGTGTTTCTCAATATTTTTTTAACGTATCTTTAAGTGATGGAAAACAAAAAATATCTTTTACAGCTTTACCAAGTTTATCTATTTTTGAAAAAGATTTAAAAACTTATTTAAATATTTCCACAGATAATAACAATTTATATAAAAACTGGCTTGATACTAAAAACGAAAGAAAAAATAATTTACTTTATGAATTAGAAAATAGAATTCAAGCTTTAGATAATGGTTTAGTAATAAAAGAAGTTCTAGAAAAAAAAACTTGCTTATCTAATAATGAAGGAATTAATTTCACAAAAATTAATGATCCTTTTTTAAATGGATCATTCAGAGGAAAAGCCATAATAGCAAAATCACCTTGGCTTTTTAAAGAAAATCCTTATAAATTAAAAAGAAATAAAAAAATTGTATACTTAAAAGACAATAAACTTAAAATTTGGATTTCTACTCGTTGGAGAGATTTAAAACGAAAAAATTTACCATTACCTTGGGAACCACTAAACAAAAATGCTCGTCGCAGTTTGGTTTTACTTATTCAAGGATCAAAAAATAAAAAACTTAAACGAAAATTACAGCAAATTCATTTTTCCGAAGAGCAGGCACTTACTAACTTAAATAAGCAAAATAACATTTCTGATTTAACTGAAAAATTAGAAAATAAAAATCTTATAAATAAAAAGTTGACTAAAACATCTCATTTTAATTGGGAACTTGTTTTAAATCTGTCTCCTCGACAAAGAGCAATCTATTTTAAAGAGTTAGAATACGAAAAATGGCAAATATTAGTACGTTCTTGGAAAAATTTATTGCAAATTAATTCTATTAATTCTACTCAATTAAATAAATTTATTTTATTATTAAAAAAATTATTTACTTTTCATAAAAAATTTGCACTTCAAGAAATTTCAAAAGAATTACCACGATGGACTTCTAAATTACGAAATGATAAATTTGATGTTATAGCCATTGGAATTACTGATATTCGTCAAAGAAAAGTAAAAAATTTAGGATATCTTATAAAAGGAAAAGAAAAAAGAAGAAAAATTGTAAGACGTTTTTCACAACAATCCGATTTTCGTCGTAGATTAGTAAAAGGATCTATGCGATCTAGAAGACGTAAAACTTTAATCTGGAAAATTTTACAACTTAAAACGCATTCTCCGTTTTTCTTAAGAATAAATGAAAAACATATTCCATTTGACATTTCATTAAATAAATTAAATTTAATTGATGTTAAACATATTTTTAAAAATCCTATAGAAAAACAAAAAAAACTAGTACTTTCTTCAACTAAAAATAATGTTACTTTAAAAAAAAAAACAAAAGCAGATCGTCTTGCAATAGCAAATAGATGGGATTTTCCTTTAGCTCAATGGGGAAGAAGTTGGTTATTACTTATTCAATCATATTTTAGAAAATATTTAATATTACCTACATTAATAATATCTAAAAACATTATTCGTTTACTATTATTTCAAACTCCTGAATGGAGTGAAGATTGGAATGATTGGAATAAAGAAATGTACATAAAATGTACTTATGATGGTATTGAAGTTTCAGAAAAAGCATTACCAGAGCAATGGCTTAGAGATGGTCTTCAAATAAAAATTATATATCCTTTTATTTTAAAACCATGGCATAACGCTCCAAGTGAGACAAATATTAAAAAAAAATTAAATAATGTAATAAATACAAATGATAATTTTTCTAAAAATATTAAAAATAAAAAAATTAAATATAGTTATTTAACAGCTTGGGGTTTTGAAACGAATGCACCATTCGGAGATATTAAAAAAAAACCTTCGTTTTGGAAGCCTATTCGTAAAGAATTAAAAAAAAAATGGAAAAAAAATATTTTATTCAATTTTAATAAAGTTTATTCTAAATTTAATTTAGTAAAAAAAAAAATTACTAATAATTCAATTAATAATGAATCAAAAGATTTAGTAAAAGCAAATATTGAAATTAATCATAATTTTGAAGTTAATTTAAATAACAAAAATTACAATAAAAACTTACCAGAACAAAATTTAACTAAAATTAGCCAAACTATTTTATCGGAAAATCAAATTAAAAATAAATATAAAGTTTTAACAAATATACAAAAATTAGAAAATTTAAAATCTTTAAAAAAATATAAAATTGAAACAATAACTAAAAAATTTTATTTTGATAAAATAGAATTTTTTAATAAATTAAAAACAGATAACAAAAATTATTTTACAAATAAACAAAGAAATTTTGAAAATAAACAAAAATTTATAAAATATTATAAAAAAAATATTTTATTAGTAAAAAAATGGCCATATTTTTTTAAATTAAGTTTTAATAAACTAAACAAAAAATTTTTTCAATTTTATATTTATATTATTCGATTTAATCTTAATTTAATAAGTAAAATTCAACAAAACTTAATTTTAATTAAAAATGGAAAAATTTTGAATCCTTCAAAAGTTTTTCAAACTAATCAAGAAAAAAATAAAATTAATTATAAATATTCAGATGATTTTAATGAAAAAATACAAAGTTTAAAAACCAATGTTAATCAAGAAAATATTTTATTAATGTCTCAAGCATATTTATTTCATAAAATTTGGCAAATAGAAACAACAAATAAAAAATATGATTTTAAATATTTATTGAAAAATTGGACATCAGATTTAGTTATAAAAAAAAAAATAAACCGAAATTTAAAAAAAACTGATCTTAAATTTTTAAAAGAACAAAATTGGAAAAATTGGTTACAAACTTTTAATAGATATAATTTGTCTTCCCAAGTATGGGAGAAAATAGCACCACAAAAATGGAAAACTCAAATAAATTATCAATGGAAAGAAAAAGAACACCATAATTTAAAAAATTTAGAAAAACAAATAAAAATTTTAAATTTATCGAAAGAAAAAACGTTTTTTTATAAATTATCTATAGACTCTTTATTAGAGCAAAATAAAAAAATAAGTAAACGATATAAATATAACTATTTATGCTATAGTTATCTTGATTTTAAAAAGCAACCAAATTTTATAGAATCAAAAAAAAATAAAACTGAAAGTTTACTTAATAATAAAATTTTACAAATATCTAAAAATCAAATAATTAATAATTATAAAAAAGATATTTATAAAAAAGATAATTTAATTTTATGGTTAATTCCAACATTTACAGAAAAAAAATATATAAATAAATTTGAAACAATAGATGTAAATAATATTTCTTTATTAAAAGAAAAAAGTAAAAAGAATAATAGAAATAAAAAAACTTTAAGAGAAAGAGAACGTCATGAAACTATTCGTCAATGGAAATGGAAATCAAAAAATATAGAAAAAAGATTTAAAGAGTTAGGAGATATGGCTTCTCTTATGACTTTTATGCAAGATCAAGAAAACAGTGTTTCCCTTTCTGCTAAAATGCGTGAAAATCTAGATTTATTTCGTCTTCTTTTTTGCCGAGATATAGGCGTAAATAAATTAACAATTAATTCAGAACATCGTTTACCACGCGTACTTGATGATCAAATTTTAATGTACAAAGTAGTAAGTCTTTTTTTGAAATCAAAAAATAGATTTAAAAAACATGTAGATTTAACAAATTTTAATTTATCTACATCACGAATAGAACTTTTTCAAAATACTAATCAAAATAATAATTTTAATTTAATTAATTTAGAAGATATTATGCTTTTAAAACATCGTAAAGAATTAAAAATATTAAACCTTTTAGATTTAAAACAAAATACAAAGAAAGTTTCAGATTTTAATAAAGTAATTTTAAAAGAAAACAAAAAGAAAGCAATTGAATTAAATAAAATTCAGAATAAAAATCAAAACGTAACAATTAAACATTTTCTTTGGCCTAGTTTTCGATTAGAAGATTTAGCATGTGTTAATAGATTTTGGTTTAATACAAGTAATGGAAGTCGGTTTACCATGCTAAGAATTCGTATGTATACTTAATTTTTTTTAGTATTTTAATTGTTTTTATTAATTTTTTTATTTATTGAGAAATTCTTGGTTTTAACCAACAATTTCTCATTATCTTAATTTTTTATAAATTTTTTAAAATTTTAAGTTTTTATTTTTTTTTTTTCTTATAATAATAATAAAAATTATTAATTAACTGTAATCTATTATTAATTAGTTTAAATAATATAATCTAGGAGCTATTATTTTTATGTCTAAAAAATTATTTATTGGATCGTCTTTACTTTCAAAAGAACAAACAGGTTCGGTAGAATTTCAAATATCTCATTTAACAAATAGAGTTTTAAAACTTACAGATCACTTAAAATTACATGATAAAGATTATTCATCTCAAAGAGGCTTATGGAAAATATTAGGACAGCGTAAGCGTCTTTTAAGTTATTTATCAAAAACAAATTTAACAAATTATGAAACTTTAATAAATAAATTAAATATTCGTAAACTAAAAAATCGTTAATGTTTTTATTTTTAACTAGTTTTTTATAATGAATGAAAAGGAGCGTCATATATGACCATGCTTGCTACAAAAACAAAACCCATGATAGTAAGTATGGGTCCTCATCACCCATCTATGCATGGTGTTCTTCGACTTATAGTTACTTTAGATGGGGAAAATGTTATTGATTGTGAACCTATATTAGGTTATTTGCACAGAGGGATGGAAAAAATTGCTGAAAATAGAACAATCGTTCAATACCTTCCATATGTTACACGATGGGATTACTTAGCTACAATGTTTACAGAAGCTATAACTGTAAATGCACCAGAAAAATTAACAAATATTCAAGTTCCAAAAAGAGCTAGTTATATCAGAATGATTATGCTGGAATTAAGTCGTGTAGCTTCTCATTTGTTATGGCTTGGGCCTTTTATGGCTGATATTGGTGCACAAACTCCTTTCTTTTACATTTTAAGAGAAAGAGAAATGATATATGATTTATTCGAAGCGGCTACTGGTATGCGAATGATGCATAACTATTTTCGTATTGGAGGCGTTGCTGTAGATTTACCTTATGGCTGGATAGATAAATGCTTGGATTTTTGCGATTATTTTTTACCGAAAGTTGATGAATATGAAAGACTTATTACAAATAATCCAATTTTTCTAAAACGAGTAGAAGGAATAGGTATTATTGGCAAAGAAGAAGCAATAAATTGGGGTTTATCCGGGCCTATGTTGCGTGCTTCAGGAATTCAATGGGATCTTCGAAAAGTTGATCGTTACGAATGTTACGATGAATTAGATTGGCAAATACAGTGGCAAAAAGAAGGAGATTCATTAGCTCGTTATTTAGTTCGAATTGGAGAAATGAGAGAGTCAATAAAAATAATTCAACAGGCTTTAAAAGCAATTCCTGGAGGGCCTTACGAAAATTTAGAAGCTCGACGACTTCAGCGAGGAAAAAAATCAGAATGGAATAACTTTGAATATCAATTTATTAGTAAAAAACCTTCTCCAACATTCAAATTACCTAAACAAGAACACTACATTAGAGTAGAAGCTCCGAAAGGAGAATTAGGTGTTTTTTTAATAGGAGATGATAGTGTTTTTCCTTGGAGATGGAAAATTCGCCCACCAGGCTTTATTAATTTGCAAATTCTTCCTCAATTAGTAAAAGGAATGAAATTAGCAGATATTATGACAATATTAGGTAGTATAGATATTATTATGGGAGAGGTTGATCGTTAAAATGGGTTTTAATACCAATCTTAAAGAACAAGTTATTACTTTTTTTTCTGCTTTAAATTTATCTAAAGATTTTTTTAATTTTATTTGGATTGCTGTTTCAATTGTTATTCTTTTATTAACAATTACAATAGGAGTCTTAGTTTTGGTTTGGCTTGAAAGAAAAATATCAGCAGGAATACAGCAACGTATTGGACCTGAATATGCTGGTCCTTTAGGAATAATTCAAGCTTTAGCAGATGGCTTTAAATTATTGTTAAAAGAAGATATTATTCCTTCTAAAGGAGATAGTTGGCTATTTAATATTGGACCAGCAATAGTTGTTATACCGGTTTTTTTAAGTTATTTAGTAATTCCTTTTGGGCACAATATTATTTTAGCGGATCTTAGTATAGGTGTTTTTTTTTGGATTGCTATTTCGAGTATTGTTCCTCTAGGTCTTCTTATGGCGGGATATGGATCTAATAATAAATATTCATTTTTAGGTGGTCTTCGAGCGGCTGCTCAATCTATTAGTTATGAAATTCCATTAGCTTTATGTGTATTATCTATATCTCTACGTGTGATTCGTTAAAATAAATTTTAAATTTAATTTTAGGAAATAAGTTTTTTCTTGTTTAACTAAAAAAACTAAATAGTCATATGGGTAACATAAAACAGCTTTTTAATATGCAGTAAAAAAAAGTAATCCCATCCTCTATATACAAGAGTGAAAGCATGCAAAACAAATAAAAAAAGTACCCCAGGTTATAATTTAATTATTTATTAGACCTGATAGCGGGAGCAAAAGAAAAACATATATATATAAAATTTTATATTTTATGTTAAATCGAGCAAAAGTAAATGGTTAGAAACACAAAAATACGTAATAGATTAGTATAAAAAAATTATAGATAATATTATTTATATATATAATAAGGATTTAACATTAGTAGAAATGTTTAAAAAGTATTTCCTTATAAAATCAATCTAAAGTATACACCCCTATTTATTAAAAAAGTATGACTATTAGGAACGAAGTAATCCTTTTATAAAACTTAAATATAAGTAAATAAAAAAAAATTATTTTAATTTTTTTGTTATTTGATTAACGTTATAAAGGCTAAGATAGATTCAGAAGCATTTACTATTATAGCAAACAGAATCTCGTGGGTTAAATAAAAAGAAATAATTTTATTAAAGTAACCTTTGAGGAGCCGTATGACGCTAAAGTTTCATGTACGGTTTTGAAATAGAGATATTAACAGTAATGTTAAATCGACTATAATTATCTAATAGTCTAAGTACAGTTGATATAGTTGAAGCACAGGCAAAATACGGCTTTTGGGGCTGGAATGTATGGCGTCAACCTATAGGTTTTTTAGCTTTTTTTATTGCTTCTTTAGCAGAATGTGAAAGATTACCTTTTGATTTACCAGAAGCGGAAGAAGAATTAGTAGCGGGTTATCAAACAGAATATTCAGGTATAAAATTTGGATTATTTTATGTTGCTTCTTATTTAAATTTACTAGCTTCTTCATTATTCGTAACAATTCTTTATTTAGGTGGATGGCATTTTTCAATTCCATTTTTATTAAATTCTAATTATTTAGAGTGGGATTTTAGTAATGGAAGTAATCAAGTCATTAATATAATAATAGGAATTATTATTGTGTTAATTAAATCTTATTTATTTTCATTTATTGCTATTATGACAAGATGGACTTTGCCTAGAGTAAGAATGGATCAATTATTGGATCTGGGATGGAAATTCCTTTTACCTATTGCGCTAGGTAATTTATTATTAACGGCATCGTTTCAAGCTTTTTTATTATAAAATAAATAAAAAAAAATATATATATATAAGGATTTTATCATATGTTTACTATGGTAAATGGATTTCGAAATTATAGTGAACAAGCAATACAAGCTGCACGGTATATTGGTCAAGGTTTTATGGTAACCTTAGATCATATGAATCGGTTACCAATGACTATTCAGTACCCTTATGAAAAATTAATTCCATCTGAACGTTTTCGTGGACGTATTCATTTTGAATTTGACAAATGTATTGCTTGTGAAGTATGTGTTCGTGTATGTCCAATTAACTTACCCGTTGTTGATTGGGAATTAAAAAAAGATGTAAAAAAAAAACAATTGAAAAGTTATAGTATTGATTTTGGAGTTTGTATATTTTGCGGAAATTGTGTTGAATATTGCCCTACAAATTGTTTATCTATGACTGAAGAATATGAACTTTCAATTTACGATCGTCATGATTTAAATTATGATCAAATTGCTTTAGGACGATTACCTGTTTCTGTAATCGAAGATTCTACAATTAAAACTATTTCAAATTTAAGTTATTTATCTAAAGGTAGTATAGAAGGACATTCTAATTCAAGAAATGTTACAAATTTTTGAAATAGTAAAAAAAAGTATATATAAGTACAGAAAATATATATTTTTTTTTTAGCAAATAAGAATAATAAAAAAGGATTTGAATTTATCGTGAATATAACTGAATTATTCGGGCCGCTTCAAGAAACTATTTTTTTTATTTTAGAAATAGGCGTAATATTAGGAAGTTTAGGAGTAGTATTACTTACTAATATTGTATATTCAGCTTTTTTTTTAGGACTAGTTTTTTTTTGTATATCTCTTTTATATTTTGCATTAAATGCGGATTTTGTAGCTGCTGCACAAATTTTAATTTATGTAGGAGCTGTAAATGTTTTAATTGTATTTGCTGTCATGTTAATTAATAAACCACAGTCTTTAAAAATTTTTCCAGTTTGGACTGTAGGCGACAAAATAACCTTAACTATTTGTTTAACTAGTTTTTTTTCATTAGTAAGCGTTATTTTAAATACATCATGGTCGAATATTACTATAATTACAGAATCAAAAGAGTTTTTAGAGTCAGATTTCACACAAAATGTTCAACGTATTGGCTCTCTTTTATTAACCCAATATTTGCTTCCATTTGAACTTCTTTCTGTAATTCTTTTAGTTGCGTTAATAGGCGCTATTGTTATAGCTCGCCGAGAAAATTTAATTGAAACAAATAAAAAAAAAATTTTACAAATAAAAAAGAATCCTACAACTTTTTAACTTTTTATGTTATAAGGAGTTCCTTTTAATGCTTGAACATATACTTAGTTTAGGTGCTTATTTATTTTGTATTGGTATTTTTGGATTGATTACAAGTCGAAACATGGTTCGAGCACTTATGTGCCTAGAATTAATTTTTAATGCTGTTAATATAAATCTTATAACTTTTTCTAATTCTTTTGATCCTCAACAAGCAAAAGGTGAAATTTTTGCTATTTTTATTATAGCGATTGCAGCGGCTGAAGCTGCTATTGGATTAGCTATTGTCTTAGCAATTTATCGTAATAAAAATTCAACTCGTATTGATCAATTTAATTTGTTAAAATGGTAATTAGTTTACTCAATTAATAAAAAGTATATATAGTTGTATATCATTTTTCAATTAATTTAATAAATTTTTTTTATTTAAAAAAATTTCATATAATAATACTATTATTATAACTTTACTAAATTTAAGGCTTTTAACAAACAATATATTGGAGTTTAAAAAATTAATGTCACATTCAGTAAAAATTTATGATACATGTATTGGTTGTACTCAATGTGTAAGAGCTTGTCCTACCGATGTATTAGAAATGGTACCTTGGGATGGGTGTAAAGCTAGTCAAATCGCTTCTGCTCCTAGAACAGAAGATTGTGTAGGTTGCAAAAGATGTGAATCTGCTTGCCCAACAGATTTTTTAAGTGTACGTGTTTATTTGGGAGCTGAAACTACTCGTAGTATGGGTCTAGCTTACTAAACAACAAAAAAAAAATTTTAAGTATTTTTTTTACCCATACTCAAATTTGAGTATGGGTTTTTTTATTTAAAGTTTTTTTTATTTTTATCATGAGTAATTTTCCTTGGTTAACTACTATTGTTCTTTTTCCTGTATCTGCAGGCTGTCTAATTCCAATATTTCCTAATAAAGGAAATAATCTTATTAGATGGTATACCTTAGGTATCTGTTTATTAGAATTTCTTTTAATAACTTATGTTTTTTGTTATCATTTTAACTTTGATGATCCAATCATTCAATTAAAAGAAGATTATAACTGGATTAATTTTTTAGATTTTCATTGGAGATTAGGGATTGATGGGCTTTCAATTGGACTTATTTTATTAACTGGTTTTATTACTACATTAGCTACTTTAGCTGCTTGGCCTGTTACTCGAAATCCGAGATTATTTTATTTTTTAATGTTAGCCATGTATAGTGGTCAAGTAGGATTATTTGCATCTCAAGATATTTTACTTTTCTTTTTTATGTGGGAACTAGAATTAATTCCAGTTTATTTACTTTTATGTATCTGGGGAGGTAAAAGGAGATTATATGCTACTACAAAATTTATTTTATATACGGCTGGTGGTTCCATTTTTATTTTAATGGGAGCATTAACTATGGGATTTTATGGTTCTAATCAATTAACTTTAGATTTACAAAATTTATCTAATAAATCATATCCTATAGAGTTGGAAATTATATTATATTTAGGTTTTTTTATTGCTTATGCTGTAAAACTACCAATCTTTCCTTTACATACTTGGTTACCAGATACTCACGGAGAAGCACATTATAGTACATGTATGCTTTTAGCAGGAATACTTTTAAAAATGGGAGGATATGGTTTAATTCGAATTAATATGGAATTATTACCACATGCTCATTCTATTTTTGCACCATGGATAGTTGCTGTAGGAGCAATTCAAATTGTTTATGCAGCTCTTATATCTTTTAGCCAACGTAATTTAAAACGGAGAATAGCTTATTCTTCAGTATCACATATGGGTTTTGTACTTATTGGCATTGGCTCTATGACAGATGTAGGTCTTAATGGTGCTATTTTACAAATGATTTCTCATGGATTAATTGGTGCTGCATTGTTTTTCTTAGCTGGAATAACTTATGATAGAACACGTACTTTGTTTCTTGATCAAATGGGAGGAACAGCAACTTCTATGCCTAAAATATTTACTATGTTTAGTAGTTTTTCAATGGCATCATTAGCTTTACCTGGTATGAGTGGATTTGTAGCAGAATTTTTAGTTTTTTTAGGAATAGTTATTAGTAATAAATATTCATTTAACTTTAAAATACTTGTTACAATAATAGAAGCAATTGGAATAATTTTAACTCCTATTTATTTGTTATCAATGCTACGTCAAATGTTTTATGGATATAAATTTTCTAAATTTGCTACTGTTTCTAATTCTAATATAGATGCTGGTCCACGTGAAATTTTTATTTTAGTTTGTTTAATTTTTCCTATTATAGGTATTGGTCTTTATCCTAATTCAGTTTTGTCTTTATGGAACAGTAAAGTAAGCTTTATTTTATCTAAATTTCTTGTTTAAAATTATATCAAAAAATAATTATTAATCTCATTAAAACTTTATTGTAATAAATTTTTTCTTATTTATTAAATTAAATTTATTTCAAATAGTTAAATTGAGAAAATATTTTTATATCATTTAACTATTTGAAGTTAATTTAATTACTTTTTAAACCTTTAATATTATAAATTAAAAAATCAAGTTGAAAATTTTATAAAAATAATTTTTTTAATTTTTTATTGAAATACCGCCACTCGGACTCGAACCGAGATGCGCTAGCACTGCTTCCTAAGAGCAGCGTGTCTACCATTTCACCATGGCGGCTTATTGAAGAGTAATATAACATAATTTATATTAAAAGGTCAATCTATTTTATAAAATAAAAAAGGATATATCATTTTTTATTTTAATATTAAGTAATATTTTTTTAATTTAGTTTAATGGAGTATGGACTAATTTTGGTAATATACCATTTTAGCGTGATCGAGATTGTGGGTTCAAATCCCGCTGCTCCAAAAAATGTTATATAAAAAATATTATTAATATTTTTATTTTTTGTTTAAGATAGTTTCATTTATTTTTAACTAAATGAAACTATCTATATTTTATTAAATATTTTTTTATATTTATATATTTATATTTATTTTTTTTCATAAAAAAAAAATAAATTGTTTAAATTAATTATTCTTAAAAAATTTTATTTCTAATAAATAATTAATTAATTTTTTTTTATTGAAGTTTAAAAAAATAGATTTTTATATGTATAGCTATAATTATATAGATTATAAATTTTATTGATTTATTAAACTATTCTGATGGAGTAGAGTTTTTTTCAGTTGTTGTGTAATAAAAACTTTTTGAACGACCTGTTAAAATAGATTGAGCTAATGAAAAAGCTTTTATTCTAGCCTGATTTGCTTTTTCTCTCCATACTCTTTCACGAATTTTTTTTTTTGATTTAGAAGTACGCTTTTTTGGAACTGCCATAAGTAAAAATTCCTTTAATTGTAGATTTTTAAATTAAATCTTTTAATTATATTTTAGTTTTTATTCTTAAATTTTTTATTTATATATTTTAATTGTTATAAATCTTTTCCATCTAAACAAATTGAATCTACTACAAATCTAGCTGAAGTTTGTCGATGTCCAAATTTACGTCTTGTTTTTTTTTTTGCATTCATTTTATAAACAGTTATTTTATTTTCAAGCTGAGAATGCAAAATTCTTCCTTTAATTACTGCATTTTTTAACCAAGGCTGTCCAATATTAATAGTAGTTTCATTACGAACCATTAATACTCGATAAATTAATATTTTTGTGTTAGAACTTAAATTTTTTGATTTTAGCGAAGCAAAATGACGAATATCATAAAATCTTCCGGGTTCTACACGGAGTTGCTCACCTCCGGTTTCAATTATAGCGTACATATTTATTATAAAATTTACTGTAAATGGAAAAAATTATTATATATTGAAAAAAAAAAGAACTAATTGAAATTTAATAAATAAAATAATTAGAAGTAATTATTTTAAATTTTGTAAAACGTTGATAAAAAAATTTTTAATACTATTATTCAAAAAATATATATATTTTTAGTTCAGAAACTATATATAATATCTTATTACTTTAATAATAATAAATAAAAATAAAATATTTTAATTTGTTTATTTTTTATTTAATAATTTATAAAAAAAAAATAAAATTTATAAGGTAATTTTAATTAAAAGTTTTGATAAATAGGATAAAAATCCTATACTTTTTCTTTTTTTTAAGTCTATTTTTTTTTTATTAATTTAGTTAATTATAAACTAGAAATAAAAAAAAAATAAGATTTTTTATTATATAAAAAATTTATTTATGGAATTTATATATCAATTTGTTTGGATTGTGCCTTTTCTTCCATTTATAGCTTCTATTCTAATAGGATTAAACTTACTTTTTTTTCCAAAATCGACTAAAAGTCTTCGTCAAATATGGGCAATTTTTAGTATATTACTATTAAGTCTAGCTATGATTTTTTCTTTTAATATTTTATGGCAACAAACTAATGGTAATACTATTTATCGATATTTATGGTCTTGGATTTTTAATAATGAAATTGATTTTAAAATAGGTTTTTTAATTGATCCTCTTACTTCTATTATGTTAGTTTTAATAACTACTGTAGGGGTTCTTGTTATGATTTATAGCGATAGTTATATGTCTTATGATCAAGGCTATGTGAGATTTTTTGCATATTTAAGTCTTTTTACAGCTTCAATGTTAGGCTTAGTACTTAGTCCTAATTTAATCCAAATTTACATTTTTTGGGAATTAGTAGGTATGTGCTCTTATCTATTAATAGGCTTTTGGTTTACTAGACCAAGTGCTGCTAATGCATGCCAAAAAGCTTTTGTAACAAATCGAATAGGTGATTTTGGATTATTATTGGGTATTTTAGGTTTTTATTGGATAACTGGTAGTTTTGAATTTGAAACTTTATTTAAACGATTTAACGAATTAGTTTCTAATAATGAAGTGAATTTATACTTTGCTAGTTTTTGTGCTCTTCTTTTATTTTTAGGTCCAATTGCGAAGTCTGCACAGTTTCCATTACATATATGGCTGCCTGATGCTATGGAAGGACCAACACCAATTTCTGCTTTAATACATGCTGCAACTATGGTGGCTGCGGGTATTTTTTTAGTAGCACGTTTATTTCCTCTTTTTCAATTATTGCCATTTGTAATGACTGTCATTTCTTGGGTAGGAGCAATAACTGCATTTTTAGGTGCCACAATAGCTCTTGCACAAACCGATCTTAAAAAAGGTTTAGCTTATTCCACAATGTCTCAATTAGGCTATATGATGTTAGCTTTAGGTATAGGTTCCTATCAAGCTGGGTTATTTCATTTAATTACACATGCTTATTCAAAAGCTTTATTATTTCTTGGATCAGGATCAGTTATTCATTCTGTAGAATCAATTGTTGGATACTCTCCAAATAAATGTCAAAATATGGCTTTTATGGGGGGTTTAAGAAAATATATGCCAATTACTGGAATAACTTTTCTTTTAGGTACATTTTCTCTTTGTGGTATTCCTCCATTTGCTTGTTTTTGGTCGAAAGATGAAATTATTACAGATAGTTGGTTACATTCTTCAACTCTTGGATGGATATCTTTGATTACGGCAGGATTAACAGCATTTTATATGTTTC